TGTCGAAGGTCACTATGAACCTTTTGGTACCTATCATGAGATTTATGGACACTATCTAATAGTAAAAAGTGTAAAAAAACAAATTCTTTGTATATACATTCGAACCACTGTTGGTCAGATTTCTCTTTATCGAGAAATCGAAGAAGCGATACAAGGGTTTTGCCAAGCTTCCTCAGCGGTACCTAATTTAATAGGAATCTAAGTTAAATAATTCTATGACATCGGTGTGAATTCTCAGATCCCTTTGGTTCAACTAGGACCATATTTCCTGAATTTCTACGCGAATCAAGTCGAGAAAAGGAAGTTTTCGAATCATTGACTTCAAATCCACTGTCGAACCCTACTCAGTAGAATATGGAGGTAGTTATGGCCGAAGGGGCCAATCTGGTCTTTCACAATAAAGTGATAGATGGAACTGGTATCAAACGACTTATTAGCAGATTAATAGATCACTTTGGAATGGCATATACATCACACATCTTGGATCAATTAAAGTCTCTGGGTTTCCAGCAAGCTACTGCTACATCCATTTCATTAGGAATTGATGATCTTTTAACAATACCCTCTAAAGGATGGCTAGTCCAAGATGCTGAACAACAAAGTTTTATTTTTGAAAAACACCACCATTATGGAAACGTACACGCGATAGAAAAATTACGCCAATCCATTGAAATATGGTATGCTACAAGTGAATATTTGCGACAAGAAATGAACCAAAATTTTAGGATGACAGAATCCTTTAATCCAGTTCATATAATGTCTTTCTCGGGAGCTAGGGGAAATGCATCTCAAGTACACCAATTAGTAGGTATGAGAGGATTAATGTCGGATCCACAAGGACAAATGATTGATTTACCCATTCAAAGCAATTTACGCGAAGGGCTGTCTTTAACAGAATATATCATTTCTTGCTATGGAGCCCGAAAAGGGGTTGTGGATACTGCTGTACGAACATCAGATGCTGGATATCTTACACGCAGACTTGTTGAAGTAGTTCAACACGTTGTTGTACGTCGAACTGATTGTGGCACCACCCGAGGTATCCCTGTGAGTCCTCGAAATGGGATGATGTCGGACAGAATTTTTATCCAAACATTAATTGGTCGTGTATTAGCAGACAATATATATATGGGTCCGCGATGTATTGCCATTCGAAATCAAGATATTGGGATTGGGCTTGTCAATCGATTCATAACCTTTCGAACACAACCAATATCTATTCGAACTTCTTTTACTTGTAGAAGCACATCTTGGATCTGTCGATTATGTTATGGTCGGAGTTCCACTTATGGTGACCTGGTGGAATTGGGAGAAGCTGTAGGTATTATTGCGGGTCAATCCATTGGAGAACCGGGTACTCAACTAACATTAAGAACGTTTCATACGGGCGGAGTATTCACGGGGGGTACCGCAGAACATGTACGAGCTCCCTCTAATGGAAAAATAAAATTTAATGAGCATTTGGTTCATCCTACACGTACACGTCACGGACATCCCGCTTTTCTATGTTATATAGACTTGGATGTAACTATTGAAAGTCAAGATATTATACAGAACGTGACTATTCCACCAAAAAGTTTTCTTTTAGTTCAAAATGACCAATATGTAGAATCAGAACAAGTGATTGCTGAAATTCGCGCGGGAACGTACACTTTGAATTTTACAGAGAGGGTTCGAAAACATATTTATTGCGATTCAGAAGGGGAAATGCACTGGAGTACCGATGTATACCATGCACCTGAATTTAGATATAGTAATGTCCATCTCTTACCAAAAACAAGCCATTTATGGATATTATCAGGGGATTCGCGCAGATCCAGTATAATCCCGTTTTCGCTACACAAGGATCAAGATCAAATGAACATTCATTCTCTTTCTGTCGAAAAAAGTTATATTTCGAATCCTTCAATAAAAAATGATCAAGTTAAACACAAATTCTTTAGTTTAGATCTTTCGGGTAAAAAAGAAGGGAGGGTTTCTGATTATTCAGAACTTAATCGAATCCTCTGTACTGGTCATTATAATCTCGTATATCCTGCTATTCCCCACAAGAATTTTGATTTATTGGCAAAGAAGCGAAGAAATCGATTTATTATGCCCTTCCAACCGATTCAAGAACGAGAGAACGGCCTAATGCCCCACTCCGATATCTCGATTGAAATACCTATAAATGGTATGTTCCGTGGAAATAGTATTTTTGCTTATTTTGATGATCCCCAATACCGAAGAAACTGTTCAGGAATTACTAAATATGGGGCTATCGGGGCGCATTCCATTGTCGAAAAAGAAGATTTAATTGAATATCGAGGAGTCAAAGAATTTAAGCCAAAATACCAAATGCAAGTAGATCGCTTTTTTTTCATTCCCGAGGAAGTTTATATTTTACCTGAATCTTCTTCCCTAATGGTACAAAATAATAGTATCATTGGAGTAGATACCCAAATCACTTTAAATATAAGAAGTCGGGTAGGCGGGTTGGTCCGCCTAGAGCGAAAAAAAAAAAAAATGGAACTAAAAATCTTTTCTGGAGATATCCATTTTCCGGGAAAAACAGATAAAATATCTCGATATAGTGGTATCTTGATATCACCCGGACCAGTAAAAACAAATACGAAGGAATCAAAAAAAGTGAAAAATTGGCTCTATGTCCAACGGATCACACCTAGCAGGAAAAAGTATTTTGTTTTGGTTCGACCGGTAATCATATATGAAATAGCGGGCGGTATAAATTTAGAAACACTTTTCTACTCGGATCTATTGCAGGAAAAAGAGAATTTGAAACTTCAAGTTGTCAATTATATTCTTTATGGTTATGGAAATGATAAATCAATTCGGGGAATTTCGGACACAAGGATTCAATTAGTTCGTACTTGTTTAGTGTTGAATTGGGATCAAGAAAAAAATAGTTCTTCTATCGAAGCGGCCCGGGCTTCTTTTGTTAAAATAAGTACAAATGGCCTAATTCGTGATTTCCTAAGAATCGACTTAGTGAAATCCCATTTTTTCTATATCAGCCGAAAAAGGAATGGTCCCTCAAGTTCAGAATCGATCTCTGATAATGGGTTAGATCACACTAACATTAATCCATTTTATTTTTTTTATTCCAAGGCACGGATTCAACAATCACTTAAAAAAAATCAAGGAACTTTTAGTACGTTATTGAGTAGAAATAGAAAAAAGGAATGTCAATCTTTGGGAATTTTGTCATCATCTAATTGTTTTGGAATAGATCTATTAAACGATATAAAATATCACAATGGAATAAACGAATCAACTAAAAGAGATCCTACAATTACAATTAGGAATTCCTTGGGCCCTTTAGGAACAGCCCTTCAAATCGCGAATTTTTATTCATTTTACCATGTACTAACGCATAATCAGATTTCGGTAACTAAATATTTGAAACTTGACAATTTCAAACAGATTTTTCGAATATTTAAATATTATTTAATGGATGAGAAACAGAGAATGGTTAATCTGGACCCATGCAATAATAGCGTTTCTCATCCATTAAAATTAAATTGGTATTTTCTCCATCAGAATTATCATTCTAATTATTGTGAAGAAACATTCACAATAATTAATCTGGGACAGTTTATTTGTGAAAATGTATGTATAGCCAAAAATCGACCACACCTAAAATCAGGTCAAGTTATAATTGTTCACGTCGACTCTATAGGACTAAGATTGGCTAAGCCTTATTTGGCCACTACAGGAGCAACTGTTCATGGTCATTATGGAGAAATCCTTTATAAAGGAGATACATTAGTTACATTTATATATGAAAAATCGAGATCTGGTGATATAACGCAGGGTCTTCCAAAAGTGGAACAAGTATTAGAAGTGCGCTCAATTGATTCAATATCGATAAACCTAGAAAAGAGAGTTGCGGGTTGGAACGGGTGTATAACAAGAATTCTTGGAATTCCTTGGAGATTCTTGATCGGTGCTGAGCTAACTATAGTGCAAAGTCGTATTTCTTTGGTTAATAAAATTCAAAAGGTTTATCGATCCCAGGGGGTGCAAATCCATAATAGGCATATCGAAATTATTGTACGTCAAATAACATCAAAAGTCTTGGTTTCAGAAGATGGAATGTCTAATGTTTTTTCACCCGGGGAACAAATAGGATTGTTGCGAGCGGAACGGACGGGACGCGCTTTGGAAGAAGCGATCTGTTACCGAGCCATATTCTTGGGAATAACGAGAGCCTCGCTGAATACTCAAAGTTTCATAGCCGAGGCGAGTTTTCAGGAAACTGCTCGCGTTTTATCAAAAGCAGCTCTCCGCAGTCGTATTGATTGGTTGAAAGGTCTGAAAGAAAACGTTGTTCTCGGTGGTATGATACCCGTTGGTACCGGATTCAGAGGATTAGTGCACCGCTCAAAGCAACGTAAGAACACTTCTTTAAAAAAACAAAAAAACAATTTATTCGAAGGGGAAATAAGAGATATTTTATTCCACCACAGAAAGTTATTTGATTTTTGCATTTCGAAAAATTTCTATGATACATCAGAACAAGCGTTTATAGGATTGAATGATTTCTAAGATCAGTACTTTGAATTTTTTGCGGTCCTGTGATTTGTTACATTTACATGTAATTTGTTATATAGTAATAAAAAATAGCAAAGAAATTAATCGCTTGGATCGTGTATCAAGGCCCAACTCCGAGAAAAGGGAAGGTTCCATCGGAACAATTATTTATTTAAGGGTACCTCGTCTCCCCTTTTTTCTTTGAAAAAAAAAAAGAGAGGAAGTGTGGGGAGAAATGATAAGAAAATATTGGAACATTAATTTGGACGAAATGCTGGAAGCAGGAGTTCATTTTGGTCATGCTACCAGAAAATGGAATCCGAGAATGGCACCTTATATCTCGGTGAAGCGTAAAGGTATTCATATTACAAATCTTACTAGAACTGCTCGTTTTTTATCGGAAGCTTGTGATTTAGTTTTTGATGCAGCAAGTATGAGAAAACAATTCTTAATTGTTGGTACAAAAAAGAAAGCAGCTGATTCAGTAGCGCGGGCTGCAATAAGTGCTCGGTGTCATTATGTTAATAAAAAATGGCTCGGCGGTATTTTAACAAACTGGTCCACTACAGAAAAGAGACTTCAAAAGTTCAGGGACTTGAGAATGGAACAAAAGACCGGAAGGCTGAACCGCCTTCCGAAAGGGGATGTGGTTCAATTGAAGAGACAGTTATCTCATTTGCAAACATATTTGGGCGGGATTCAATATATGACGGGGTTACCTGATATTGTAATAATCGTTGATCAGCAAGAAGAATATACGGCTCTTCGCGAATGTATCACTTTGGGAATTCCAACAATTTGTTTAATTGATACAAACAGCGACCCGGATCTCGCGGATATTTCGATTCCAGCGAATGATGACGCGATAGCTTCAATCCGATTTATTTTTAACAAATTAGTATTTGCAATTTGTGAGGGTCGTTCTAGCTATATACGAAATCTCTGATTAATAATAATAGAAAGAAGTTATTTTGTGAATTCCATAGATTAATGGAATCTGGTACTCTAATTTAATAATTTAATTTACTCTATTTCTGAATCCCACGAAAGAAATAAAAAAATAAGGCGGGGGATATTATGTGATTAGTTCTTAATCCAAAATATACAATTCAAGCGGGCACAGACAAGTAAAAAAGGATAGTATAGTGGAATCAAAATAATTTCTTAAAAAGTTTTCTTTCTTTCAGAGGATAATATGAATATTCTATCATGTTCCATCAAAATATTTAAAGGATTATATGATATATCCGGTGTGGAAGTAGGCCAGCATTTCTATTGGAAAATTGGGGGTTTCCAAGTTCATGCCCAAGTACTTATTACTTCTTGGGTTGTAATTGCTATTTTATTAGGTTCAGCTATTGTAGCTGTTCGAAACCCACAAACCGTTCCTACTGACGGTCAGAATTTCTTCGAATATGTCCTTGAATTTATTCGAGACGTGAGCAAAACTCAGATTGGAGAGGAATATGGTCCATGGGTTCCTTTTATTGGAACTCTGTTTCTATTTATTTTTGTTTCTAATTGGTCAGGGGCGCTTTTACCTTGGAAAATTATAAAGTTACCTCATGGAGAGTTAGCCGCACCTACGAATGATATAAATACTACGGTTGCTTTAGCTTTACTTACGTCAATAGCATATTTTTATGCGGGCCTTAGTAAAAAAGGATTGGGTTATTTCGGTAAATACATTCAACCAACTCCAATCCTTTTACCCATTAATATTTTAGAAGATTTCACAAAACCTTTATCACTTAGCTTTCGACTTTTCGGAAATATATTAGCGGATGAATTAGTAGTTGTTGTTCTTGTTTCTTTAGTACCTTTGGTGGTTCCTATACCTGTTATGTTCCTTGGATTATTTACAAGCGGTATTCAGGCTCTTATTTTTTCAACTTTAGCTGCGGCTTATATAGGTGAATCTATGGAGGGGCATCATTAATTAAGTTTCGAAATAGTCTTCTTCGGTTTAATGCAAGGCAATGCATGTCTTGCTCAAGATAATCTACTTCGTAAACATAACTCTATACATAAATAGACAAAAAAGTCTATACGATCTAAAGAAATAGATTACGATATTTGTAATATTTTGGAATTCAAAGAAAGGAAAGAGATCTAAAAGATCTTTTTCCTAAAATCTAAAATTTGCTTGATTCATTTATATCTTCTTACAATGAATATTCGTTGTAGATTGGCTTGATTGTTTTGTTCATTTCATTCAACCCACTCTTAGGAGTCATAATCTGAATAAGAATTCTTGATTTATTTTTTTGTTTAATCGCACATTGTAAATAAAAAAAAGGTTCTATAAAGCGATTCCCATTTCAGTCGGTTTTATTCAATCCAACGATTAACCAAAAGAAAAAAACTAAATTACATGAAGAACGTAAAACTTATATTTATATGCAATGATTCAGACTACTGAATTCGTTCATTTAGATTAGATTGATTGTACCGATTTTAGATAAAATAAAAGGAAAAGAAGAGTTTACAAAACATGAAAAAGGTGCGTTGTTTAGGTTTAGGAGGGTGGGATTAAAATAAACAAACATATGTAATATATAATCTATGAAATCTGTCTAATGACTGTAAAATAAACAACTTTTCTTTATAAAATAAATATTTCTAAAAAAATGATTTTAGAATTCAAATTGAATTTAAGATACAAAGAGTTGGTTTACGTTATGGAAGAAGGGTGTGTATATGTAATATTAGGCTAGTTATATATGAGCAAATAGATATATCTAATCTTAATCTGTCCCGCGACTACCAAGAATTTTGATAGGGATTCCAATAAAAGTCTTTCTTTTCGTTTTTTCGTTTGAAACTGTGAAGTGAATAAAGAGATTAAATTAAGAATTAAAGTAGGGAAGAGTTCGAATTTAAAGAATGATTGATTCGGAACAAAGAAAGAAATGGAAAAACAAAAAGTTATATGAATTCACCAAAACTCTGTGGATAGAAACTACAAAATTGATATCGAAGCAGTTCTGCTGATTCAATAATCTCATTACTTCAATTTTGAACTCTTAGTTACGTTACTTTGACTGGATGACAATCTATCGATGGAATAATTAAATCATAATTTAGTGGTTGATTGTATCATTAACCATTTCTTTTTTTTGATGCGAGGAATTTATCATGGATCCATTGATTTCTGCCGCTTCCGTTATTGCTGCTGGGTTGGCCGTTGGGCTTGCTTCTATTGGACCTGGAGTTGGTCAAGGTACTGCTGCGGGCCAAGCTGTCGAAGGTATCGCAAGACAACCAGAGGCGGAGGGAAAAATACGAGGTACTTTATTACTTAGTTTGGCTTTTATGGAAGCTTTAACAATTTATGGACTGGTTGTAGCATTAGCACTTTTATTTGCGAATCCTTTTGTTTAATCTGCTAAAAAATAACATTTTTGCCAATTTTTGAATTTGCTGCTTGCTTTTTCGAATTATATCAAGATTTAACTCCTACAATTAACAAGTAATTATTTATATTTAGTTTTATTGGTACAATAACCCACGGGAAGGGCTGATTGGAGGATGAGGAATTTTAGTAGACCGACTCGCTTTCTTCCTTCCCCTTCTCGCTTTCTTCGTTACCCTGTATTAGTTTATTTTAAAATTTAAAGGAAGTGTTATAACAACAAAAACAAAGAAGATATGTTGAAATTGACACTAGACCTGATATCAAACAAAGTCTAATAACTATTAATTATTGTTCTTAAGTTAGCAATTTTTAGAAATTTACAATAAAAAAATCTATTTCTAATAAAAATCAAATATATTTTTGACTCGATTTACTATTTTTAAATTCTAATTCTAAAATATAAAATCAATTTCTAAATAGTAAATAAAAAAATCAAAATTATAAATATTATGAAATATGATAATTAAATAGATAATATTCTGTCTATAAGAGAAGGAGAGATCTTATGAAAAATGTAACCGATTCTTTCGTTTCTTTGGGTCACTGGCCATCCGCCGGGAGTTTCGGGTTTAATACTGATATTTTAGCAACAAATCCAATAAATCTAAGTCTAGTCCTTGGTGTATTGATTTTTTTTGGAAAGGGAGTGTGTGCGGGTTGTTTATTTCACGAATAGGCTGAATTGAATCAGCTGCATTTTTTTTTATTAGTAAAGAAAAGGTGCACGATCCTGCGAATTACTTTTGAATAAATTCAAAAATCATCTTTAAGAACCATAGCATTTCGCAATTCATCAGTAAATATACTTTGATTCTCTATCAACTGATAACGTAGGGACATTAGCATGGTTAAAGCTGAACTGTTTGAAGTCTAGACAGAGCAAGGTACTCTTTCTACTAAATATGTTAATATATCAAAGAATTCTAAATGAATAGTTGGGAATTTTTTTCGGTCATAGAGCACTCATGTCGAAAAAAATTGGAACCTTCCTTTTTGAAAAATGGGGATTTCCCTCATTCTTAATCGAATGTTGAATCGATAACCTGTGCATAAAGTAAATTCGTTGGATTTGAAGAAAAAAACAAGAAACAACTTTACTGACAATTACTTGTTTGGTCAGAAGAGTCCTACAAATATTCTGGTTTTTGATTAATTTTGATCTTTTTTTTTTTTTATTTTTGCATATGAATTATTAATCGAGAAGAGAGGATAGGCTCATTCCAGTAACAAAAGATATGGGAATTTACCATAAGTAATTGAAATAATTGAGCGTGAGAGCCAAATGAATCGAAAGATTCATGTTTGGTTCGGGAAGGGATCATGGAAATTTTGCAATGAATGGAAAGATAATCTACTTTCATTAAGTGATTTATTAGATAATCGAAAACAAAGGATTTTGAATACTATTCGAAATTCAGAAGAACTACGTGAGGGGGCCGTTGAACAGTTGGAAAAAGCCCGGACCCGCTTACAGAAAATAGAAATAGAAGCAGACCAGTTTCGAGTGAACGGCTATTCTGAGATAGAACGAGAAAAATTGAATTTGATTAATTCAACTTATAAGACTTTAGAACAATTAGAAAATTACAAAAATGAAACGATTCATTTTGAACAACAAAGAGCAATTAATCAAGTTCGACAACGGATTTTTCACCAAGCCTTAGAAGGAGCTCTAGGAACTTTGAATCGTTGTTTAACCAAGGAGTTACATTTACGTACCATCAGTGCTAATATTGGCATGTTTGGGGCGATGAAAGAAATAATCGATTAGCCCTTCTACCGTAGGCATTATCTTTTTTTTTCAAAAAAAAATTAACAAATACTCATGGTAACCATTCGAGCCGACGAGATTAGTAATATTATCCGAGAGCGTATTGAGCAATATAACAGGGAAGTAAAGATTGTAAATACGGGTACCGTACTTCAAGTGGGCGACGGTATTGCTCGTATTTATGGTCTTGATGAAGTAATGGCAGGTGAATTAGTAGAATTTGAAGACGGTACTATAGGTATTGCTCTTAATTTGGAATCAAATAATGTTGGTGTTGT